CTAATCGAGTCGCCCTAGAAGCCTGTGTACAAGCTCGTAATGAGGGACGTGATCTTGCTCGTGAAGGTAATGAAATTATCCGTGAGGCTTGCAAATGGAGTTTTGAACTTGCCGCTGCTTGTGAGGTATGGAAAGAGATCAAATTCGAATTTGAAGCAATGGATACTTTGTAATCTAGTAATTACCGTTCGTTCCCTTAATTGAAATTGAATTGCAATTAAACTCGGCCCAATCTTTTACTAAAAGGATTGAGCCGAGAATGAAACCTATAGTTCCTATATATTTCATATAAATAGACTTGATCTAGATATAAAGATCTTAAATAAATACAAGTTAAATACAAGAATACAAGATATAAGAATAAACAATGAAAATGCGTCTTTTCTTTCTATTGTTGTATCCATAATTAATCCTATGGATCTTGGGATTGGTAGATTTGTTTTATATTTGTATCCCATAGTTATGGATCAAGCCAAGGAGCACAACGCCCTCTAACCACCCGTATATTGTCCTTTTTATTCCGTGTTGCACTAGAAACTACTTTTTTATTGTTTGTTTATTGTACGAAATTCTATTCAAATGCATTGAATTCTTAACTGAATATTCATACTTAATAAGTAAGATAGAAAATTGAGCTTTTCGATGAAAATTTGTATACGACATGGGAGAAGGATAACCCTATCTTTCTATTTATAATTGAAGAAGGGGTGCCATCATCTATAGTGAAGTGGTACCCCGATTCACAAATTGAATAATTTCTTTCAATACTTACTCGTTATTAGTTAATGATCGTAATGATTGTATCTATATGCTTATTCCGAGAGGAAATATTCAAATGATTATTCATCGAATGACTATTATTGTATTTTCATTCAAATAGGAGGGCGGGAAGGCTCTATGGAAAAATGGCGGTTCAATTCGATGTTGTTTAAGGAGGAGTTAGAACACGGGTGCGGGTTAAGTAAATCACTAGAGGCTATTCGACCCCTTGGAAATACAAATGGGGGTGAAGACCCTGTTATAAATAATATGATTCATGGTTGGATTGATAGTGACAGCTCTAATAATATGGATCCCTTATTTGGTGTCAGCAACATTCGTAGTTTGATCTCTGATGATACTTTTTTAGTTAAGGATAGTAATGGTGAAAATTATTCCATATATTTGGATATTGAAAATTTTATTTTTGAGATTGAAGACGACCGTTCTTTTCTGAGTGAATTGGGCGGTTTTTTTTCTAGTTGCCTAAATTATAGTTATCCGAATGATGGACCTAAGAATGACAATCACTACTACAATCGTTACATGTATAATACTCAATATAGTTGGAATAATCACATTACTAGTTGCATTGAGAGTTATCTTCGTTCTGAAATCCATATTGATAGTTACATTTCAAGCGGTAGTGACAATTACAGTAAGAGTTACATTTATAGTTACATTTGTAGTGAAAGCGTAAATAGTATTGACAGTGATAGTTTCAGTATACAAACTAGCGCAAGTGGAAGTGATCTCGATATAAGTAAAAAATACAGGAATTTGTGGGTTCAATGCGAAAATTGTTATGGATTAAATTATAAGAAATTTTTTAGGTTAAAACGGAATATTTGTGAACAATGTGGATATCATTTGAAAATGAGTAGTTCAGAAAGAATCGAACTTTTGATTGATCCAGGCACTTGGGATGCTATGGATGAGGACATGGTTTCGGTGGACCCCATTGAATTTCATTCGGAGCAGGAGCCTTATAAGGATCGTATTGATTCTTATCAAAAAAAGACAGGGTTAACTGAAGCTGTTCAAACAGGCATAGGTCAATTAAACGGTATTTCCATAGCAATTGGGATTATGGATTTTCAGTTTATGGGGGGCAGTATGGGATCCGTAGTAGGCGAGAAAATCACCCGTTTGATCGAATATGCTACTAATAGATCTCTACCCCTTATTATAGTGTGTGCTTCGGGGGGAGCCCGCATGCAAGAAGGAAGTTTGAGCTTGATGCAAATGGCTAAAATATCTTCAGCTTTATATAATTATCAATCAAATAAAAAGTTATTCTACGTATCAATCCTTACATCTCCTACAACCGGTGGGGTGACTGCCAGTTTTGGTATGTTAGGAGATATCATTATTGCCGAACCTAATGCTTACATTGCATTTGCCGGTAAAAGAGTAATTGAACAAACATTGAATAAGACAGTACCTGATGGGTCACAAGAAGCTGAGTATTTATTCCATAAGGGCTTATTCGACCCAATCGTACCACGTAATCCTTTAAAGGGTGTTCTGAGTGAGTTATTTCAGCTTCACGGTTTCTGTCCTTTGAATCAAAATTTAATCAAGTAGATCATTTAATTCAGTTTTTGACTTTGAAGTTTACAAGTATAGTATTTAGTTTCCATTTTATTTAGTTTATATTTATAGTAATCAAAGTGAAAATCAAAAATAATAAGCATGGAATTTTACTTGAGGTTATAAGATACAATTGTATAATGGATCATAAGTTGTTGATAATCACTTTTCTTATTTCCTACAGATCCATTTTATTTCTACCTATATAAATAATGCATGATTAGTAATCATAATGGATTATTAGTAATTGGGAAGGCTCTATCAATAGGATAAAAGAGTGAATTTTTATTCTAAATTAGGAAAAATGAATGTCATTTTATTACATTACGTATTTATTATAGATATAAATATTGAATAATTCAAAAATAAATGCAAGATTCCTATTCTATAGTTATTTTTGAATTATTCTCCAAGAACTTTCCGTTTTGTTTTTATTAAGAATCACTGTTGGGTCGAATTCGTTAGAACCCGCGATAACTTGTAAGAACCTTTTTTGGTATTTATTAGAAGATAAGTATAAGAGAACAATAATAATAATATAATTAAATATATATAAAAGTGAATAGGTACACTTATTTAGTTCTAAGTTTCTTGTACCTATTATTATATACTGATAATAGATATACTTATCATAAGATATCTTTATAACAGGTAAAAAATATTAAATCGAGGTATCCATTCTATGACAACTTTCAACTTACCCTCTTTTTTTGTGCCTTTAGTGGGTCTAGTATTTCCGGCAATTGCAATGGCTTCCCTATCTCTTCATGTTCAAAAAAACAAGATTATCTAGATTCGACGGGATTCCAATCTCGTTCATTTTTTTTTTTTTTCAAGACTCGGACTTGGGTCATAATACAGATATCTAATTTAGTGGACATAGGATACAACATGTGGATTCTTCCGAACACAAACGAAAGAGCTATTATGCGTGTGGAAACATCATGGCATGAATATAGTATAGATATAATCTATACTATATTCAAAAGGGGTCCGCAGATGTATGAAAAGGAAAGTCAAAATATCTCTATCTATGTAGATATCTATAGTGGGATCATATGAAGGGGATACTTTTGTCTATCTAACCTATTCGATGAATTACTCCTAATGGTTCACATCATAATAAGAGTGCTAGTTGATAAGAGTTGCTTCGGGAACAAAAAAAGAAAGTCAAATTTTTGTTATTCTCTTAATTTCAATAAAATTAAACAACTGGATCTAGTATGAACTGGCGATCAGAACATATATGGATAGAACTTATAATGGGGTCTCGAAAAACAAGTAATTTCTGCTGGGCCTGTATCCTTTTTTTAGGTTCACTGGGATTCTTATTGGTTGGAACTTCTAGTTACCTTGGTAGGAATCTGATATCCTTATTTCCTTCTCAGCAAATCCTTTTTTTCCCACAAGGGATCGTGATGTCTTTCTATGGGATCGCAGGTCTGTTCATTAGCTCCTATTTGTGGTGCACAATTTCGTGGAATGTGGGTAGTGGTTATGATAGATTCGATAGAAAAAAAGGAATAGTGTGTATTTTTCGTTGGGGATTCCCTGGAAGAAATCGTCGAATCTTTCTTCGATTCCTTATGAGAGATATTCAGTCGATTAGAATAGAGGTTAAAGAAGGTATTTATTCCCGGCGTGTACTTTATATGGAAATCAGAGGCCAGGGTGCCATTCCTTTGACTCGTACTGATGAGAATTTGACTCCACGAGAAATTGAACAAAAGGCTGCGGAATTGGCCTTTTTTTTGCGCGTACCTATTGAAGTATTTTGAAATGAATTGAAGAATGAATGCTTTCGCAGCATTGAGTAAGGACCTCAGTAATTTTATTTGTTGTTATATAAAAACTTAACTTATTTTTTCAGGTCGCTCATTCGAGCAAAAGCAGACGCGTGTGGAACAACCAGAAAACAAAGCGCTTTTTCCACCAAAACTTTTTGATGGATTGTATATGGAAATCAACTCTATTTTTTCATACTAGGAACAAGTATACTAAGTATGGATTCATCATATATATCCGAAAAACTAAGACTATATACATACTTCATATTTTTGGGGTCCAATATTTTATTTTTGAATTTATATGTTAGATCTTGTAATTCAATTCTGTTTTTGTTTTGTCTCGAAATCCGAAAAATATGCATTTCTTGACTTGAAGTGGCTCGTTAGGGCATTCATCGAAAGGATGCAATTGCTTCGAATGAAGATATAATAAAATCAAAATATTGTTTTCAGATCTAAGGACTAGCCCATTAATTCAATTTAAATAAAAGGGGGTCTATGGATTCAATACCCTGTTTGTTATAGAACTGATATTTCATGGAAATATCAGATTGGATAGAATCGAGGAATGAGGTGGTTTCATTAACAATTCACAGATTAAAAATGCCAAAAAAGAAAGCATTCAACCCCCTTCTATATCTTACATCTATAGTTTTTTTGCCCTGGTGGATTTCTTTCTCATTTAATAAAAGTATGGAATCTTTGGTTACTAATTGGTGGAATGCTGGGCAATCCGAAGTTTTTTTGAATGATATTCAAGAAAAGAACGTTCTGGCAAAATTCATAGAATTAGAAGAACTCTTCATTTTGGACGAAATGATAAAGGAGTACCCCGATACACATATACAAAAGCTTCATATA